CCAATCCAAAATCGTTGTAGACCGAACCAATCATAAGTTCCCAACCATGGGTTGAATGAAATCCGATCCATAAATCAGTAACTAAAAGAATTGAAAAAGCTTTTATTGTGTCACTCAAGTTATACAGGAATTCCTGAACCCAAGAATTAAGAATAACAAGTTCTTCATTACCCAGAATACAATAACCACTTAGAATAGCGAAACAGATTATATTTGTCGATAAATTAAAAATGATATGGAGATTATACTCATCGTGTGTTTTGACTAATTGTACCGTTTCCTTGTGTATTCCTATACGAAGCTTTTGTATCTGTGTTTCAGGGTATTCCTTTATCATTTCGTCCAAGAGGAATAGTTCTTCTAATTCTATAAATTTTTCTAGAATCCTTTTCTCTTGAATATCATTCAAGAAAGTTTCAGAATGCCGGGTATTCCACCAATTAATAACCCAAGGTTCCAGACTTTTATTAAATGAAAGAGAGACCCACCAGGGCAAAAATACTATGGATACAAGATATGGGAGGGAAGTCAATGATTTTTTTTTTTTCATTTTTTATCTGTAAATTGTTAATGAATCTGCTGCATTCGTGGATTTTATCAGATATTTATCTGAACACAAATTCTATAACTAAGGTATCGTATCGAACCAATGAATCTATTCCCATTTTTGTGTAAAAATTTAGTCCTTGTATTTAGAAAAATTGAGATATCTTTATTGGGTAAATTCCAACTAATTTCATCTCCATTTGTTATTTGGTCCTGTCGATGAATACTCGAAAATCCACTAGAAGTAACGAATATGATTTGGATTTCGAAACAAAAAAATGCCTTCTCGGATCAATTAATTATTTCGAAATGTTTCACCGCCTAACCACAGTCCAGGAATAATGTAACCTATAAATTCGAAATATTGGGTCTAAAAAGATGAATTCTGTATTACGAAATAAATGTTCGAATATGTTTGATGAATGCATACTTAATTAGACTTTTTATTTTTATTAGTATAAATTATATAAAATTTTATTTAGTATAAATTAGAAATTGGGGGCTCCCTGCGCATAAAAAAAGGGTTTTGGTATAGAAAAAATGGATTTTTATTAGAGTTTAGTTGTTCCATATAAAATCTCCCACTTTTGTTTTATTCCATGTGGGTTTACCCGCTAACAGAAGGGAGAAATAAAATCTAATATGTTTTGATCAAATAAGTCTTTTGAAGAAACTTCAATTGTATTAAAAAGGGAATTAGCAAGTTCCCTACCTCATACTGAGAAAACATTAATTCTTCATTTCAAAATACTTCGATTGGTACACGCAAGAAATATGCTAATTCGGCAGCTTTTTGTTCAATTTCTCGTGGAGAAAGATTCTCATCAGTGCCAGTCAAGGGAACCGCCCCTTGGCCTCTTATTTCCATATAAAGGACACGACGAGGATAAAGACCCTCTTTAACCTCCATTCTGATGGATTGTATATCTCTCATAAGGAAACGAAGGAAAATGCGACGATTTATTCCAGGAAATCCCCAACGAAAAATACAAACAATTCCTTCTTTTCTATCAAATCGGTCATAACCACTACCTACATTCCACGCAATTGTACACCACAAATAGGAGCTAATAAATAGACCCGCGATCCCATAAAAAGACATTATGATCCCTTGCGGAAAAAAAAATATTTGCTGAGATGGAAATACGGATATAAGATTCCTACCGAGATAACTGGAAGTTCCAACCACTAAGAACCCTAATGAACCTAAAAAAAGGCTACAGGCCAAAAAAAAATTACTTGTTTTTCGAGACCCCGTTATAAGTTCTATCCAGATATGCTCTGATCGCCAGTTCATACTATACTTACTATACTAAGGTTGTATTCGATTGGAATTGAGAGAATAACCCAAATGAATTTGACTTTACTTTTCTTGACCCCCAAGTAACTCTCATCAACTAGCACTATTTTGACGGGAACTATTAGGAATAATTAGTTAGATAAATTGACTTTATATTTAAAACTATTCGCCGATCCATTTTTAACCAGCTATACCCATATAGAATCTGCATTTATGTAGATATCGTGTATCCGTATGCATATGAGTCTCTCATTTGTGTTCGGAAAGAGCCACATATCGTACCATATTAGACTAAATAAATATTTGTATTATGATCCAATGTTGAAATAAATTGATGAGATTTGCTCTCATCGAATCTAGACAATCTTATTTTCTTGGACATGAAGAGATAAAGAAGCCATTGCAATTGCCGGAAATACTAGGCCCACTAAAGGCACAAAAATAGAGGGTAGATCTGTCATAGAATGGGTACCTCAATTTAATATTTGTATTTTAAAGATATCTTCTGATAAGTATATCTAATATAAATAATATTAAGTAGTTAATAAGTGCAAGGAATATAGACCTGAATTAAGTGTACCTAATTCATCGTTCTACATAAATATGTATGATAATTCACTTTAATATAAAAAACTTTCCTATTCTTCTTCTTCCATCCTTTTTTATTCTTTCTCTTTCTATTTATTTATTTTTTTACTAAGGGTATTAAAGAGTTTATTATGAGTTCGCGACTTTCACTAATCGAATCCAACAAAGCAAACGGTAACTCAATTCTATAATAAAAAATAAAAGTGAGGGTTCTTTCACTCCTTTCTATAATATATCATAGAGGGTTCTTTACACTCCTTTCTATAATATATCATATTTGAATCTTAATATTAATTATAAGATATAAGATTCAAATATGATATATTATTAATAAGATAATTAAGATATATTTATATTATTGTCTCTATTAAAATGAAATTAATACGTTAAGAAGACCAAATAAAATTCTTTTTTTATTAATGTCTTCCCTTCCCCCAATTCCTCGGAAGGAGAAACTTACTCTTTTATCTTTTTTATCCTATTGATTTATAAAGGATTCATGATTAGTAATCAGGAATAGGGATAAGATAAAAATATAGAATAATCGATCCGGAGGAAAAAATAATAATTATCCGAAACTTCCGGCTCTTACTACAAGTGGAACTTATGTCACCAAAGAAAACACCACTCTTCTTAACTTAAACTTAAGTTTTTTTTTACGATGAACTAAATACTCGTTCGCTACAAATAATTGAATTGAATCGAGTGCTATACTTTAATATATTGAATTTTTATTCAGAGGAAAGAAACCGTGGAGCTGAAATAACTCACTCAGAACACCCCTTAAAGGATTACGTGGTACGATTGGGTCGAATAAGCCCTTATGGAATGAATACTCAGCCGCTTGTGAACCATCGGGTACTGTTTTATTCAATGTTTGTTCAATTACTCTTTTACCCGCAAATGCAATGTAGGCATTTGGTTCAGCAATAATGACATCTCCCAACATACCAAAACTGGCTGTTACTCCACCAGTTGTAGGAGATGTAAGGATTGATATATAGAATAACTTTTTATTTGATTGATAATCATATAAAGCAGAAGATATTTTAGCCATTTGCATCAAGCTCAAACTTCCTTCTTGCATGCGTGCTCCCCCAGAAGCACACACAATAATGACAGGTAAAGATCGATTAGTAGCATACTCGATCAAACGGGTGATTTTCTCGCCGACTACGGATCCCATACTACCTCCCATAAACTGAAAATCCATAACCCCAACTGCTATTGGAATACCATTTAGTTGACCTATGCCTGTTTGAACAGCTTCAGTTAAACCTGTTTTTCTTTGATAAGAATCAATACGATCTTTATAAGGTTCTTCCTCTGAATGAAATTCAATAGGGTCCATAGAGACCATTTCTTCATCCATAGGATCCCAAGTGCCCGAATCAATCAAAAGTTCGATTCTATCTGAACTACTCATTTTCAAATGATATCCACACTGTTCACAAATATTCATTTTTAACTTAAAAAATTTTTTATAATTTAATCCATAACAATTTTCGCATTGAACCCATAAATGTTTGTATCTTTGATTCATATCGAAATCATTAGACTCTTCTCTTATATTGAGATCGCTGTCATTATTACTAGTTTTTATACTCGAATTCCCACTTTCACTACTTTCAGTATAAATGAAACTATAATTATAATTATAACTGTTACTGTAATAATCGGTATAACCTGAAATAGAACTATTAATACTAACTTCAAAATGAATATAACTATTAATGCAACTATTAATGTGATTATTCCAACTAGATTGAGTATCATACATGTAATGATAATAGTAGTTCTTGGACCCACTATTCAAATAACTAGAAAAAAAACTTTCTAGTTCACTCATAAACATAAAAGAACTATCATTGTCAATCTCAAAAATCTTATTTTCAATATCAAAATAGACAGAATAATTGTCACCATTACTATCTCTAACTAAAAAGGTGTCATCAGAGACCAAACTCCAAATATTCCCGATATCAAATAAATAATCAACATTACTGAAAGCATAATTGTCACTATTACTCCAACTAGGAGTGTTTTTCCCCTTATCATTTATAATGGGTTCTTCACTTCCACTGGTATTTCCAATAACATCAGAATTATCCATTGATTTACTTAGCCCACATCTATGTTCTAACTTTTTGTTAAACAACATCGAATTGAACCACCATTTTTCCATAGAGTCTTATCACCCCCTATTTGACGAGAATACAATAGATGAATAGTCATTCGATGAATAATCATTTTTTTATTATGTATATAGTCTTTTCCTCAATTATAACTATAAAGACAGGGTTCTCTCACGTCATGGACAAATTATCAAGGATAAATCGTTCTTTTTTTATTCCTATAACTAAAGAATTCATTTTCATACAATCTCATATAATTAAATAATACATTTGTATTGCAACATGGAACGAAAAAGACAATATACAGGAGGGGTAGAAGTAGCCCTTCCCTGGCTTGATCTATGGTCTGAAGCTACGCAATATAAAATGATCCACCAATAATAATAATCCCCAATAATACCAAGAATCCATAGGATTAATTTAATTTTAAT